CACCTACTTGCAGTACGGTACCGGTATTTACAATCTTTACTTCTCTATTATATTCCTCAATTCGCTCACGGATAATCTTACTAATTTCGTCGGCTCGAATTGTTACCATGAGTTTTTCTTACTTAGTTAAAAAAAAATAATACCTAGAGTCGAAGGACTAATCGGTTATTGCCCCCAACATGCCAATATTGGCACGTATAGTACGTAAATGTAACTCGTTGTTCAAACAACTGCTCAGAGTTCCTAGAGCCCCTTGTAAGGCTTGTTGGAAAACCCGTTGTCGGACTTGATTAATCGCCCTTTGTTGTTCAAAATGAATAGTTTCGTTTTTGTAATTTTCTAGTTGTTTCAAAGTCTTAGAAGTGGAATTAATAAAATTAATTCTTTCTCGCTCTATCTCAGAGTATCCATTGACTCGAAACTGATCTGCCTCCATTTCCACTTTTCGTAAGCGTGTCCGGGCCTTTTCCAGCTGTTCAATGGCTCCCCCACGTAGTTCTTCTGAATTTCGAATAGTATTCAAGATCCTCTGTTTTCGATTATCTAATAAATCACTTAATGAAAGTAGATTCTCTTTCCATTCATTTAAAAACTTCCATGATCCCTTCCCGAACCAAACATGAATCTTTCGATTCATTTGGCTCTCACGCTCAATTACTTATGATAAATTCCCATATCTTTTTTTGAATGTAATGAGCCTATCCTCTACTCTCTTCATATTCCAAAATAAAAATATCAAAACCAATCACTAATCCAAAACCAAAAAAGTCGGAGGACTCTTCTGACCAAACAAAAATATGTAATTGTCAACAAAGTTGTTTCTTTTTTTTTTTATCCAAAAATCCAAAAGGGTTTTCTTCCTTTAATACACAATACATAGGTCGTCGATTCATCATTGGATAAAAGGGGGTTTAATCCCAATTTTTGTAATAAGCGGTTCAAATCATTTTATCCATATGAGTGTTCTTATATAGATAAATTATTCATTTTGAAAGCATCTCTATATTAATATTCATATTGTGGTAGAAAGAGTACCATGCTGCGTCTGGACTTCAAATGATTTAGCTTTAACCATAGTTAATGGTCCCACATTTTTGGTTGATAGAGAATCAAAGCGGATTTACCAACGAATAACGAAATGCTATGGTTCTTGCATATGATTTCTTTATTCAGAAGTCATTCGTGAGATAATGTACCTACTTTTCCTAGTTATAACATAAAAAGTACAGCTGGTTGGATCCAGCCTATTCTTGAAATAAACAACTCGCACACACTCCCTTTCCAAAAAAAACCAATACCCCAAGCACTACACTTAGATTTATTAGATTTGTTGCTAAAATATCGGTATTAAACCCGAAACTCCCGGCGGATGGCCAGTGGCCTAAAGAAACGAAAGAATCGGTTACATTTTTCATATGATCTCCTCTTATAGATAGACTAAAAAAAAAAGAACAGAGTTCTTTTTGTATCGTCCTGCCCCCCCTTTGATATATTTGATATATATATATTTTACTATTTATAAATCGAGCCAAAAAAGATTCGATTTAGAAATGGTGAATTACCCCCTTCTTTATTTAAACCCTTCCTAAAAAATATAAAAGGGGGTTCCTTAGACTACGAACGGAAAGGATGAAAGCGAGTGAGTATGCTAATTCCTCATCCACAAATCAGCCCTTCCCGTGGGTTATTGCTTTTTCGAATGTATAAGATTAAACAAAAGGATTCGCAAATAAAAGTGCTAATGCTACAACCAGGCCATAAATTGTTAAAGCTTCCATAAAAGCTAGACTAAGCAATAAAGTACCTCGTATTTTTCCCTCCGCCTCAGGTTGTCTCGCGATACCTTCTACAGCTTGGCCCGCAGCAGTACCTTGACCAACTCCAGGTCCAATAGAAGCAAGCCCTACAGCCAATCCAGCAGCAATAACGGAAGCGGCAGAAATCAGTGGATTCATGATAAGTTCCTCATACAAAAAAAAATGGTTAATGATACAGTCAGCCGATGAATTCTAACTTAATATTACATCGCTACAATTCATCCAGTCGAAGTAACTCCAAACTTCAAATTGAAGTAATAATCTTATTCAAGGATCAAAACTACTTTACTTCGATATCTATTTTTTAGTTCCTATCGACAAAGTCTTTGCGAATCCGTACGACTTTCGTCCGTCCATTTCTTTGTTCCGAACCATTCTTTGAATTCTTCTATTTTTTTCTTGATTTCATCTGTTTATTCATTGAACTCACAGTCCCAGAGGATACGGAAAGACTTCTATTGGAATAGCCATCAAATTTCTAGTAGTAGGGCAAATTGAATATCTCTTTAGTTCATATATAACTAGTCAATATTTAATATCAATCACCTATACACGCCTTTCTTCCATAACGTAAACCAACTCTTCATTCATCTTAAATTCAATCGAATTCGAGAATTATGCGTCGAAAAACAAGTTGACTTTTAGCATAGCGCTTTTTTACATATAATATACCTAGTAAAACCTCCCTCTCCGATCCGAATCACCCTATTTTTTATGAATCCCTTTTTTGTTTGTAAATACTTCTTCCCCTTTCTTTATCATTCTCCCGCATGGATACAATCTAAATAGACAAATTGCTTAGGCCGAATCAGTGGATAGAAATATCATTATTTGATTGATCTAAGTTCACGCAATTTATTATTTATGAAAATTTTATTTTGGTCAATCGCTGAAGAAAATCAACTGAAAGGGGAATCCTTCTATAGAGCACCCCTCTTTTTTTACTCACACTTCGTAAACCACAAGAATTCTTATTCAAATTCTGATTCCGAATAGGAAATATTAGGATTGGCCGACCGGCAATATCAAATGAATATCTATTCAGGAGAGAATGGTATAATATAAGTGGATCAACCAAGAATTTTAGGAAAAAGATCTTTTAGATCTCTTTCCCCTTTTTTTTTACAACTCTCTCTACTCTAATATCTTTGGGGCTATTACTCTAGATTGTATATAGTGCGTTGTATATTTATATTTCCTAACCTTGGGATAAGCTAAAAAAGAATCTTTCAAAAACTAGTCAATGATGGCCCTCCATGGATTCCCCTATATAAGCCGCGGCTAAAGTTGCAAAAATCAGAGCTTGAATACCACTTGTAAATAATCCAAGGAACATGACAGGTATAGGAACCAATAAAGGTACTAAAGAAACAAGAACAACAACTACTAATTCATCAGCTAATATATTTCCGAAAAGTCGAAAACTAAGTGATAAAGGCTTTGTGAAATCTTCTAAGATGTTAATGGGTAAAAGAATTGGGGTTGGTTGAATATATTTCCCGAAATAACCCAATCCCTTTTTGGTAAGACCCGCATAGAAATATGCCACTGACGTGAGTAAAGCCAAAGCAACAGTAGTATTTATATCATTCGTGGGTGCGGCTAACTCCCCATGAGGTAATTGTATGATTTTCCAAGGTAAAAGCGCTCCTGACCAATTAGAAACAAAAATAAATAGAAACATTGTTCCAATAAAAGGAACCCAGGGGCCATATTCTTCTCCAATTTGAGTTTTACTCACATCTCGAATGAATTCAAGTACATATTCGAAGAAATTCTGACCACCGGTCGGAATGGTTTGTGGGTTCCGAACAGTTAGAGTAGCTGAACCCAATAAGATAGCAATTACAACCCAAGAAGTAATAAGTACTTGGCCGTGGACTTGAAAACCTCCTATTTTCCAATAGAAATGTTGGCCTACTTCCACACCAGAAATATCGTATAACCCCTTTAGTGTGTTGATAGAACAGGATAGAACATTCATATTGCCCTCTTAAAAAAATATAGCTTTAAAGAAAATTATTTTGATTCAAACGTCTCTTTCTCTACGTGACTACTTGAATCCCATATATATTTATAATACCAATTAAATTCTTGAATACAACGAATCACATAATATCCCCAGTTTTTTATCTCTTTTTTGAGATCCAAAAAGAGTATCTGAGATTCATAAATAGTAACTTATTACAAAACTCTATGAAATTTATAAAGTAAGTTAAGTTTTTTATCTTATTATTAAACTAGAACGCCCTTCACGAATTGCGAATACTAATTTGTTAAGAATTAATCGAATTGAAGATATAGCGTCATCGTTGGCTGGAATCGAAATATCTGCAAGATCGGGGTCACAATTTGTATCGATTAAACAAATTGTTGGAATTCCCAAAGTGATACATTCTTGAAGGGCCGTATATTCTTCGTGTTGATCAATGATGATTACAATATCTGGTAACCCCGTCATATATTTAATCCCGCCCAGATATGTTTGCAAGTGAGATAATTGTCTTTTCAACACGGCCGCATCTCTTTTCGGAAGACGATGGAGTCTCCCTGTTTTTTGTTCTGTTCTCAAGTCTCTAAACTTATGAAGTCTCGTTTCTGTAGTGGACCAATTCGTTAACATACCGCCAAGCCATTTTTTATTAACATAATGACACCGAGCCCTTATTGCAGCCCATGCTACTAGGTCAGCTGCTTTATTTTTAGTGCCAACGATTAAGAATTGTTTTCCCTTACTTGCTGCATCAAAAACCAAATCACAGGCTTCTGATAAAAAACGAGCGGTTCTAGTAAGATTTATAATATGAATACCTTTACGCTTTGCAGAAATATAAGGGGCCATTTTAGGATTCCATTTCCTAGTACCATGTCCAAAATGAACTCCGGCCTTCATCATCTCTTCCAAATCGATGTTCCAATATCTTTTTGTCATTTCTCCCCGCACCCCCCCTCCTTAAAAAAAAAAGAGACGAGGGTATCCTAAAATAAATAATTGTTCCGATGGAACCTTCTCTTCTACCGCAAATTGGCCGTAGATTTACGACCTAAGCCATTACATTATTCCTTTTCTATTCATTATTATCATTTTTACTATATACTATTACTAAATGAAATCAAATGTTTTCAAATAAAAGGCTAAATCCGCTTTTAGGAATCATTAAATCCTATACCTATAAATGATTG